GAAAACTTAACATTGCCATCACAAAAATTGTAAAACCTTATGGAAACCCTAATATTCTTGCCGAATATATAGCCGGACAATTAAAGAATAGAGTTTCATTTCGAAAAGCAATGAAAAAAGCTATTGAATTAACTGAACAAGCAAATACAAAAGGAATTCAAGTCCAAATTGCAGGGCGTATTGACGGAAAAGAAATTGCACGTGTCGAATGGATTAGAGAAGGTAGGGTTCCCCTACAAACCCTTCGAGCTAAAATTGATTATTGTTCCTATAAAGTTCGAACTATCTATGGTGTATTAGGCATAAAAATTTGGATATTTATAGACGAGGAATAAGAAACTTGTATTTTTCTTTTCCTTCTATCTCGAAAGCTAAACCCCTTCATTCTTTTTTTTTTTTCTCAAAACTAGCAATTCTAATGTTAATTCTATAAGGTTGAATAAAAATTCGATTAACCGTTTGATAAAATTGCTATGCTTAGTGTGTGACTCGTTGGCTTTTTGGGGTTAGAAATCAGCCCCATAATATATGAACTAATAACCAACTCATCACTTCGCATTATCTCGATTTAAAGCTAAAGAAGCAGTCAAAATGTGATATATCAATCACATCTTTGTAGCAACTGAAATTTGTTTGTTTTTACACAAAAACAAAAATCAATATGATTTTAAGTTGTAAAGTAAAAGAGAGAAGAAAGCTGTGGATAAATGGAAGGATGAGAGAAAGAGAAAAAATATCAATGATATAGAATTCCAATATGTAAGGTCTATGAGTGATCTCATAAAAAAGACAGTGTAATAAAGCATCAATACTGATTCATCCATAATTAAATGACTCTTCTTATAGAACAGACCTAGAACAAAACAAAAAAATCAAGAGCTTCGAGCCAATAAAGACTGAGAAAATTGACTCAAGAATAAATTTCATTATGAGCTCCATTGTAAAATTCGGACCTAACCATTAAATAAGAAGTGATGGGAACGATGGAAACTGTGAATACAAAAGATTTTATTAAAATGAATCTTAATGATTCACTGGTCGGGATGGCGGAACGAACCGGAGATCAATTCATCTATTCTGAGAAGTCACGAGACAATCCTAAAATTGAAATAGAAGAGTAAATATTCGCCCGCGAAAACTTTCTTTTTTTGGATTGCTCAATTTGAACGATAAAAAAAAACAATTAAAAAAAAAATAACAATAGGATTTCTAAAATAGAAAATGTTTAGTTATCTATTCAAACAAGATACACAAATTACTAATAGATTAGATGAAATCTCAAAGAATACCACGATTCTAATGTATTAAATAAATACATATCTATTTTATTAATTAAAATAAAATATTCTATCTTACCTCAAATTTAATATTTTTTATTTTTGAATCCTTTTATTCATATTCGCGAGGAGCCAGATGAGAAGAAATTCTCACGTCTGGTTCTGTAGTAGAGATGAAATTAAGAAAGAATCATCAACTATAACCCCAAAAGAACCAGATTCCGTAAACAACATAGAGGAAGAATGAAAGGAATATCTTATCGAGGGAATGATATATGTTTCGGTAAATATGCCCTTCAGGCACTTGAACCTGCTTGGATCACAGCTAGACAAATAGAAGCAGGTCGACGAGCAATGACACGAAATGTACGTCGTGGTGGAAAAATATGGGTACGTATATTTCCAGACAAACCAATTACAGTAAGACCCGCTGAAACGCGTATGGGCTCAGGTAAGGGGTCCCCCGAATATTGGGTAGCTGTTGTTAAACCGGGTCGAATACTTTTTGAAATGGGCGGAGTAACAGAAAATATAGCTAGAACGGCTATTTCAATAGCAGCATCAAAAATGCCTATACGGACTCAATTCATTATTTCGGGATAAGGGATAAAAAAGTAGAACCAAGCGAAATGGGTCTTGGAAAATTGCCAATTTTTTTTTTTTTTATTTTAGACAAAGAATATTTCTTTTTTTTTTTTCTTCGTATTTTGCATTGAAAGAACAGATTACAAAATGATATGATTCAACCTCAGACCCATTTAAATGTAGCAGATAACAGCGGGGCTCGAGAATTGATGTGTATTCGAATCATAGGAGCTAGCAATCGTCGATATGCTCATATTGGTGACGTTATTGTTGCTGTTATCAAAGAAGCAGTACCAAATATGCCCCTAGAAAGATCAGAGGTGGTCAGAGCTGTAATTGTGCGTACCTGTAAAGAACTCAAACGTAACAATGGTATGATAATACGATATGATGACAACGCTGCAGTTGTTATTGATCAAGAAGGAAATCCCAAAGGAACTCGAATTTTTGGCGCGATCGCACGGGAGTTGAGACAATTAAATTTTACTAAAATAGTTTCATTAGCTCCCGAGGTATTATAAACCAAGATCGTGATATGTTTCTAATAGGGTATTTGAAAGAAATAGATTAATAAATAGATTGTATCTCACGTATATACCTTTATTAATTATTCATAAAAAAATAAGTAAAATAAAAAA